TTAAAAATAAGCTAAATTTAAGCTTTTGGGTTCATACCCCAAATATAAAGACTCATTCTTTTTTTTAAAAAAAAATAAAGTGCCTGATTAAAGGATTATTCTGATAGGATAAATTAAGTAAATTTATTTACCTTTATTATATTTTATAGAATTAAACTATATCTCACAGAATCAAAATCTATTGTGCATCTTACACTAAAATATATACATATAATATAAAAAATTATAAATAAGAATTTTTTTCTTTATTTTATATTTTTTTAATTATTAACTCTAATAAAATATTTTTTTTATTTATTTTATTTTTTAGAACTTTAATTTCTATTTCCTCTAATTCATGGTTTGGATGTTGAATTGGATTAGAAATTAATTTATTAAGATTTATCCCATTAATTTCTAATTCTAATAATATACTATCTTCTGAAGCTTCCCTAAAATATTTTTTAGTTCAATCTATTGCTTCAATTAATTTTTTATTTTCTATTTTAATTTTATTAATTTTAATAAAAAACTTTGAATACAATAATATCATCTCAATTATAATTAATTCATCTTTATTAATAAAAATAGGATCAGCCCCCTTTCATTTTTGATTCCCTAATATTATAGAAGGAATATCATGATTTAATAATTTTATTTTAATAACGTGACAAAAAATTACCCCCATAATTCTTTTATCATATTATTTTAATAAAAATTTATTAATAATTATTTTAATTTTAAATTCTATTATTGGAGCCGTAGGGGGATTAAATCAAACCTCTTTACGAAAATTAATAGCTTTTTCCTCAATTAACAATTTAGGGTGAATATTATCTTCAATTATAATTAGAGAACATTTATGAATATTTTACCTATTTATTTATTCTACTATTATTAGCACTATATGTTTTATTTTTCATATATTTAATATATATTTTATTAATCAATTATTTATTTTTAATATTAATTTTATAATTAAACTCTTTTTTTTTATTAATTTTCTTTCTTTAGGGGGATTACCTCCATTTATTGGATTTTTACCAAAATGAATTGTTATTAATTTTTTGTTGTTCAATAAATTTTTTATTATTACATTTATTTTTATTATAATAAGATTAATTATATTATTTTTTTATATTCGTATTATTTACTCATCTTTCATATTTAATTATATAAAATTAAAATGAATAAAATTTTTTATTAAAAATAAATTATTATATTTTATTAATTTTCTCTCTTTTATATCAATTTCAAGTATAATTTTAAGAACCTTTTTTTTTATTTAAAAAGGTTTTAAGTTAAAATTAAACTAATAATCTTCAAAATTATTTATAAAGATATTTCTTTAAGCCTTAATAATTTTCTAATTATTCCTTAAAATTTGCAATTTTATATCATACTTGACTATAAGACTTAATATTAATAATAAAAGAGAAATTTTTCTCGTTAATAAATTTACAATTTATCGCTTAAACTCAGCCATTTTATTATTTAGCGAAAATGACTTTTTTCTACAAATCATAAAGATATTGGTACTTTATATTTTATCTTCGGAATTTGATCTGGAATAGTAGGAACATCTTTAAGTCTTTTAATTCGAGCTGAATTAGGAACTCCTGGATCTTTAATTGGAGATGATCAAATTTATAATACTATTGTTACAGGACATGCTTTTATTATAATTTTTTTTATAGTTATACCCATTATAATTGGAGGGTTTGGAAACTGATTAGTACCTTTAATGTTAGGGGCCCCAGATATAGCTTTCCCACGAATAAATAATATAAGATTCTGACTTTTACCCCCCTCTCTTAATTTATTAATTTCAAGAAGAATTGTAGAAAATGGAGCAGGTACAGGTTGAACAGTTTATCCCCCCCTATCTTCAAATATCGCCCACAGAGGTAGTTCAGTTGATTTAGCCATTTTTTCCCTTCATTTAGCCGGTATTTCCTCAATCTTAGGGGCTATTAATTTTATTACAACTATTATTAATATAAAATTAAATGGAATATCATTTGATCAAATACCTTTATTTGTTTGAGCTGTAGGAATTACAGCTTTATTACTTCTGTTATCTTTACCTGTTTTAGCTGGAGCTATTACTATATTATTAACAGATCGAAATTTAAATACTTCTTTTTTTGACCCTGCCGGAGGAGGTGATCCTATTTTATATCAACATTTATTCTGATTTTTCGGACATCCAGAAGTTTATATTTTAATTTTACCTGGATTTGGAATAATCTCTCACATTATTTCTCAAGAAAGAGGAAAAAAAGAAACATTTGGCTCTCTAGGTATAATCTATGCTATAATAGCAATTGGATTATTAGGATTTGTAGTTTGAGCTCATCATATATTTACAGTAGGAATAGATATTGATACTCGAGCTTATTTTACATCAGCAACCATAATTATTGCAGTTCCTACAGGAATTAAAATTTTTAGATGATTAACTACACTTCATGGAACTCAAATTAATTATAGCCCCTCTATATTATGAAGTTTAGGGTTTGTTTTTTTATTTACAGTTGGAGGATTAACAGGAGTAGTATTAGCTAATTCATCTATTGATATTAGTCTTCATGATACTTATTATGTTGTTGCCCATTTCCATTATGTTTTATCTATGGGGGCTGTATTTGCAATCTTAGGAGGATTTATTCACTGATATCCTTTATTTACAGGTTTATATATAAACTCTTTTCTCCTAAAAATTCAATTTTTTTCCATATTTATTGGAGTAAATTTAACATTTTTCCCTCAACATTTTTTAGGTTTAGCAGGAATACCCCGACGATATTCTGATTATCCTGACGCTTATATATCTTGAAATATTATTTCTTCCTTAGGGTCTTATATTTCTTTATTAGCAATTATATTAATAATTATTATTATTTGAGAATCTATAATTAACCAACGAATTATTTTATTTTCTCTTAATTTATCCTCCTCTATTGAATGATATCAAAATCTCCCTCCAGCTGAACATTCCTATAGAGAACTACCTATTTTAAGAAATTTCTAATATGGCAGATTATATGTAATGGATTTAAACCCCATTTATAAAGGATTTATCCTTTTTTTAGAAATTGCAACATGATCTAATTTTAATCTTCAAAATAGAGCATCACCCTTAATAGAACAAATTACCTTTTTTCATGATCATACACTAATTATTTTAATTATAATTACTATTTTAGTTGGATACCTTATAATCAATTTATTTTTTAATAATTATATTAATCGTTTTTTATTAGAAGGTCAAATAATCGAATTAATTTGAACCATTCTACCAGCTATCACATTAATTTTTATTGCCCTTCCCTCTTTACGATTATTATATTTATTAGATGAATTAAATAACCCCTTAATTACCCTAAAATCAATTGGACATCAATGATATTGAAGTTATGAATATTCAGATTTTAATAATATTGAATTTGATTCATATATAATTCCCATAAGTAGTATATCTCCAAATAATTTTCGTTTATTAGATGTAGATAATCGAATTATCTTACCCATAAATAATCAAATTCGTATTTTAGTTACAGCAACAGATGTTATTCATTCTTGAACTATTCCTTCTTTAGGTGTAAAAATTGATGCTAACCCAGGTCGTTTAAATCAAACTAATTTTTACATTAATCGACCTGGAATTTTTTATGGTCAATGTTCTGAAATTTGTGGGGCCAATCATAGTTTCATACCAATTGTAATCGAAAGCATTTCAATAAAGAATTTCATCAATTGAATTAATAATTATTCTTCATTAGATGACTGAAAGCAAGTATTGGTCTCTTAAACCATTTCATAGTAAATTAGCAATTACTTCTAATGAACCTCTAACTAAAGAATTAGTTAATTTTATAACATAAATATGTCAAATTTAAATTATTACATTAAGTAATATTCTTTTATTCCTCAAATAATACCTATTAATTGATTATTTTCTTTTTTTTTATTTGTATTAATCTTTATATTATTTAATATAATAAATTATTATATTTTTAATATTAAAATTAAAACTTCTTTAAATAATAATAAAACTAGTTTAAAAAATTTTTTTTGAAAATGATAAGTAATTTATTTTCAATTTTTGACCCCTCTACTAATTTATTTAATTTACCTTTAAATTGATTAAGAACATTAATTGGATTATTATTTATTCCTTACTCTTTTTGACTAATCCCTAATCGTCATTTTATATTTTGAAATTTTATTCTTATTAAACTTCATAATGAATTTAAAACATTATTAGGAAATAACATTCACTCTTCTTCATCTTCATTTATCTTTGTGTCAATATTTTCCTTTGTATTATTTAATAATTTTTTAGGGCTATTCCCTTACATTTTTACAAGAACTAGCCATTTAACTCTTTCCTTATCTTTATCATTACCTTTATGATTAAGATTTATATTTTTTGGATGAATTAATAATACTCAACACATATTTACCCACATAATCCCACAAGGAACCCCAGGTATTTTAATGCCTTTTATAGTTTTAATTGAAACTATCAGTAATATTATTCGACCGGGTACATTAGCAGTTCGTTTAACTGCTAATATAATTGCTGGACATTTACTAATAACTTTATTAAGAAGAACAGGATCAATCATATCTTCTTATTTAATCCCTATTTTAATTATTATTCAAATTTTACTATTAATTTTAGAATCAGCTGTAGCTGTAATTCAATCCTATGTAATTGCAATTTTAAGTACTTTATATTCTAGTGAAACAAATTAATGAAAATAAATTATAACCACCCATTTCATTTAGTAGATTATAGACCTTGACCTTTAACGGGAGCTCTAGGTGTAATAACCTTAGTTACTGGAATAATTAAATGATTCCATAATTTTAATATGAATTTATTAATTTTAGGATATTTTATTATTATTTTAACAATATTCCAATGATGACGAGACATTTGTCGGGAGGGAACTCTTCAAGGTAAACATACTTTATTAGTAACAAAAGGATTACGATGAGGAATAATATTATTTATTATTTCAGAAGTATTTTTTTTTATTTCTTTTTTTTGAGCATTTTTTCATAGAAGCCTTTCCCCTAATATTGAAATTGGTTCTATATGACCCCCTTTAAGTATTACCCCCTTTAATCCTTTCCAAATTCCCTTATTGAATACTATTATTCTAATTTCATCAGGAGTTACTGTAACCTGAGCTCATCATGCCCTAATAGAAAATAATTATTCACAAACTACCCAAGGATTATTTTTAACTGTATTTTTAGGAATTTATTTTACAATTTTACAAGCTATTGAATATATCGAAGCTCCTTTTACTATTGCAGATAGTATTTATGGATCTAGTTTTTTTATTACTACAGGATTCCATGGACTTCATGTAATTATTGGAACTATTTTCTTATTAATTTGTTTAATTCGCCATTTAAAAAATCACTTCTCTAGAAATCACCATTTTGGATTTGAGGCAGCAGCTTGATATTGACATTTTGTTGATGTAGTATGATTATTCCTGTATATTTTTATGTATTGATGAGCTAATTAATTATTTATATAATATATTTAGTATATTTGATTTCCAATCAAAAAGTTTAATTTATTTTAATATAAATAATTATTTTAATTTTTTTACTATCTATTTTAATTATTATTATTTCCAATATTATAATATTTTTATCAATTATTTTATCTAAAAAATCTTTTAGAGACCGAGAAAAATGTTCACCATTTGAGTGTGGATTTGACCCTAAATCATCCGCCCGAATTCCTTTTTCATTACATTTTTTTTTAATTACAGTAATTTTTTTAATTTTTGACATTGAAATTGCTTTAATTTTACCTATTATTCCCCTATTTAAATTAGTAAATTTTTTTATTTGATTTAAAATTAGATTTTTTTTTATTATAATTTTACTATTAGGACTTTACCATGAATGAAATCAAAATATACTTAACTGAACAAATTAATTAATTATTAATAATTTGTAGGATTTTAGTTTATAATTAAAACATTTGATTTGCACTCAAAAATTATTGATTATTCAATTTATCTTAAAATAAGAAGCAATATTGCATTTAATTTCGACTTAAAAGACAGAGAATAATTTCTCCTTATTTAATTGAAACCAAAAAGAGGTATATCACTGTTAATGATAAAATTGAATTCATATTCCAATTAATTTTTTTTTTAAATTAATATATATATATATATATATATATATATATATACTAAGAAATATAAAGAATAAAATTAAGCTGCTAACTTAATTTTTAGTGGTTAAATTCCATTAATATTTCTATTTATTTATATAGTTTAAATAAAACATTACATTTTCATTGTAAAAATAAAAATTTTCTTTTTTATAAATATTTTTATTTAAAGATTATAATAATCTCCTTGATATCTTCAATATCATACTCTAATTTATAAGCTATTTAAATAAATTAATAAAATAATAAAAAAAATTATTATTCAAATAATAAATCTAAATAAATAAATCTTTAAATTATTTATTTGATAAAAATTTATAAAAATAGAATAATTTTTTAAAATATTATACATCCCCTGACCTCTATACATTTCTCTTCAACCTATATCAATATTTTTTAATAAATCTTGACTTAAAACTAAAATATAATAATTTAAACCATATGTAGATAAATTAGGTATAAATCATATTAAACATAAAAAATTTCTTAAATTATAAGTATTTAAAAACTTATTAAAAGAATAAATATTTATTTTTCTAACCATATATCCTATTAACCCCCCTAATAATACAACATAAATTACTATTAATTTTATATTAAAAGGTAAATAAATTATATATGGATAATAAAAAATTATTCATCTTAAAAAAGAACCTCTAACTACTCTTATAAATAATAAAATAAATATTCTCTTTAATATAGTATAATCCTCATCATATAAATTATAAATAGAAATTAAATTATAATTATTAATTATTAAATATATAATTAAACGAATTGTATAATATATAGTCAACCCCGTAGAAAAATAATATAATAAATAAATAAATAAATTTAAATTTCTTATTGAAATCACCTCTAAAATTAAGTCCTTAGAGTAAAATCCTGCTAAAAATGGAATACCACATAAAGATAAATTAGAAATATTTATGCATAAGGAAGTAAAAGGAATATAATTTCTTAACCCCCCCATAAATCGAATATCTTGTGTATCATTTATTATATGGATAATTACACCCGCACACATAAATAACAAAGCTTTAAATATAGCATGAGTTAATAAATGAAAAAAAGCTAAATCAGGTATACCCATTCTTAAAATTCTTATTATTAAACCCAATTGTCTTAATGTTGATAAAGCAATAATCTTTTTTAAGTCAAACTCATAATTAGCAGAAATACCAGCTATAAATATTGTTAAACCAGATAATAATAAAAATAACTTTAAAAAAAAAATATTTTCTAATAATATATTAAAACGAATTAATAAATAAACCCCAGCTGTTACTAAAGTTGAAGAATGAACTAAAGCTGAAACAGGGGTAGGAGCTGCTATAGCAGCTGGTAATCAAGATCTAAAAGGAATTTGAGCTCTTTTAGTTATAGCTGCTATAATAATTATTGTCCCCACTATTATTATCTCATAATCATTTTTCATAAATTCTAAATAAAAAACATAATTTCATCTTCCATAATTTAATATTCATGAAATTACTATTAAAATTAAAACATCCCCAATTCGATTAGATAGGGCAGTTAATATACCAGCATTATAAGACTTAAAATTTTGATAATAAATAACTAAACAATAAGAAACTAACCCTAAACCATCTCAACCTAATAAAATTCTAATAATATTAGGACTAATAATCAATAAAATTATTGAAAAAACAAACAATAATACCAAAATAATAAATCGATTTAAATTTATCTCAGATCTTATATATCTTTCTCTATAAAAAATCACCACTGAAGAAATTATTAAAACAAATATTATAAACAATAATGATATTCAATCTAATAAAATAGATATTTTTATAGTAATTGAATTAAAAGAAATAATTTCCCACTCTAAAAAAATTACTATATTATTTATAATAAAATATACTATAAATATAAATATTATTATACTTAAAAAAAATAAAAAAAAAAATATATTAAAACAAATTGAAGTTTTTATAAAAATAACTTAAAATGAATTTATTCATATATTTGACACCACAAATCAATATTTTATCTTAAATTATTTAAATTACAATCAAAGTATCACATAATCTACCTTTAAAATTATAATATTTAAAGGCAATCAATGTAATATTAATAATAAATACTCTCGAGAAACTCCCATATAAAATCTATAAATCCCAATATAATATTTCCCATGTTGTGTATAAGAATATAAATATAATCTATAACCAGCTCTAAAAAAAGAAATTATTATTAATATAATTATAGATAATATAGATCATCTAATTAATCTATTAATTAATCTAATTTCCCCTAATAAATTTAATGAGGGAGGGGCTGCTATATTTGAAGATATTAACAAAAATCATCACAATCTTATTGAAGGTATAAAATTTATTATCCCTTTATTAATATATATTCTTCGTCTATGTAAACGTTCATAATTAATATTAGCCAAACAAAATATCCCTGAAGAACAAAGACCATGACCAATTATTAAAATATAAGAACCTATATAACCTCAATAATTTATAACTATAATCCCACCAATTACTAATCTTATATGAGCAACAGAAGAATATGCAATCAAAGATTTAATATCAACTTGACAAAAACATTTTAATCTAATATAAAATCCCCCCACTAATCTTAAAATAATCCAAATAAAATTTAATTTTATTCTTACTTTTTCTATTATTATACTTACTCGCATTAACCCATAACCTCCTAATTTTAATATAATCCCCGCTAAAATTATAGACCCAGAAACTGGGGCTTCTACATGAGCTTTGGGCAATCATAAATGAACAAAATATATTGGTATTTTTACTAAAAAAGCCATAATTATAGATAAATATAATAAATAATAATCAAAACTTAAAAACTTTAAAAAATAAATCATAATATTATTAGACTCAATAAATACATAAAAAATTCCTATTAATAAAGGTAAAGAAGCAAATAAAGTATAAAATAATAAATATATCCCTGCTTGAATACGCTCAGGCTGATACCCCCACCCAATAATTAATATTAATGTGGGAATTAATCTCCCTTCAAAAAATATATAAAATATAAATAAATTTATTACAGAAAAAGTTAAAAATAATATTAATAATAAAAAAATTAAATTAAATATAAAAAATTCAATATAAAAATTAATTTTATATAAATTTTCTCTTGCTATTATTATTAGAACACAAATCCATATTCTTAATATAATTAAACCAAATGAAATTATATCACAAGAATATATATATCTCAAATTACAATAATTATTTAATATAATAGTTAAATTTATATATAAAAATATTATTAAAAATAATATTATCTGTACCAATCAATATATTTGTTTTTTAAAACATAAAGGAATTATAAATAAAATTATTATTAAAAATTTTATCATTTATTAATTTATAAATTATAACAAATTAAATCTTTGAAAATAATCATTTCTATGAGTACGAATTATTGAAACTAAAATAGATAACCCCAAAGCTCCCTCACAAACTGATAATACTAAAAAAATCATTAATATATATATATTATTTTCAATATTATTTAAATATAATAATAAAATAAAAAATATTCTCAATACAATAAATTCTAAACTTAATAAAACAGTTAATAAATGTTTTTTTTTAGAAACAAAAATTAAATTTCCTACAATATACATTAATAATATAATAAATATTATATTTATTTTCATTAGTTTTTATAGTTTAAAAAAAACATTGGTCTTGTAAGTCAAAATTAAGATTTTTCTTTAAAAACTTCAAAGAAAAAGATTTTTCCTTATCTATAATCTCCAAAATTATTATTTTTCATTAAACTATTCTTTGAAATTATAAAAATATTCTTATCAATTATTTTAATTACTTTTTCTATTATTATACTTTTTATCAATCATCCTTTATCTATAGGATTAATAATTTTAATTCAAACTTTAATAACGTGTCTTATTACAGGAATACTAATTAAAACTTATTGATTTTCTTATATTTTATTCCTAACCTTTTTAGGAGGTTTATTAGTTTTATTTATTTATATTTCTAGAATTGCATCTAATGAATTATTTAAAATATCTTTTAACTTAAAAATTTTTATAATTTTTATTTTTTTTATTTGTATTTATATAAGTTATATATATATAAATAATCTATTTTGAATAAATTTTAATATAAACTCAGAAATAAATAATTTTATAAATAATTTCTTATTTTTTAATAATGAAAATAAAATTAATTTATCAAAAATATATAATAATCAAACATTTATATTATTAATAATAATAATAACATATTTATTTATTACATTAATTGCTGTGGTAAAAATTACTAATATTTTTTATGGACCCCTTCGATCCTCCTTATAATTACTAATGATAAATAAATTTATTACTTTACGAAAAACACATCCTATTATTAAAATTATTAATAACTCTTTAATTGATTTACCATCCCCTTCAAATATTTCCTCATTATGAAATTTTGGATCTTTATTAGGTTTATGTTTAATTATTCAAATTATTACAGGTTTATTTTTAACTATATATTATACTGCTAATATTGAATTAGCATTTAATAGAGTTAATTACATTTGTCGAAATGTTAATTATGGATGATTAATTCGAACTTTACATGCTAATGGAGCATCTTTTTTTTTTATTTGTATTTATATTCACATTGGTCGAAGTATATACTACGAATCATTCAATTTAAAATATACCTGAATTGTAGGAGTAATTATTTTATTCTTATTAATAGCAACTGCTTTCATAGGATATGTACTCCCCTGAGGACAAATATCTTTTTGAGGGGCAACAGTAATTACCAACTTACTATCAGCAATTCCATACTTAGGAAATATATTAGTAACTTGAATTTGAGGGGGATTTGCAGTTGATAATGCTACCTTAACTCGATTCTACACATTTCATTTTTTACTGCCTTTTATCATTTTAATAATAACCATAATTCATCTTTTATTTCTTCATATAACAGGATCTAATAACCCTTTAGGAATTAATAGAAATTTAGACAAAATCCCTTTTCACCCCTTTTTTATATTTAAAGATCTAATTGGATTTTTTATTATAATTTTTTTATTAATTATACTAACTTTAACAAACCCCTACCTACTAGGAGATCCTGATAATTTTATTCCCGCTAATCCATTAGTTACTCCTGTTCACATTCAACCTGAATGATATTTTCTATTTGCGTATGCTATTCTTCGATCTATTCCTAATAAATTAGGAGGAGTAATCGCCCTAATCATATCAATTTTAATTTTAATTATTCTGCCCTTTACCTTTAATAAAAAAATTCAAGGTATTCAATTTTATCCAATTAATCAAATTATATTCTGATCTTTAATAGTTATTATTTTTTTACTAACTTGAATTGGAGCCCGACCTGTAGAAAACCCTTATATTATTACAAGTCAACTCTTAACAGTATTTTATTTTTCTTATTTTATTACTACCCCTTTTGTAAATAAATTATGAGATAATTTAATTTTTAATTAATCTAATTTTAATTAATGAGCTTGTAAAAGCATTTGTTTTGAAAACTTAAGAAAGAATATAAAATTCTATTAATTTATACTAAAAAAAATTTAATTATATTAATAATAATTTAATTCCTATATATAATAATATAAAATTTAAAGAAATTGGTAAATATCTTTTTCAAGCTAAATATATTAATTTATCATAACGATATCGAGGTAATGTACCTCGCACTCAAATAAATAAAAAAGAAATTAATACTAACTTTAAATAAAAAAAAATTCTAATATCATACCCCCCCATAAAAATTAATGAAACTAATATACTTATAAATAAAATTCTAGAATATTCAGCTAAAAAAATTAAAGCAAATCCACCTCTACTATATTCAATATTAAACCCAGAAACTAACTCTCTTTCACCTTCAGCAAAATCAAATGGAGTTCGATTAGTTTCAGCTAATATAGAAGAAAATAAACATAAAAATAAAGGATATATTAAAAATATAAACCAAATATATTCTTGATAAATTGAAAATATAATTATATTAAATTCCATTACCATAAAAATTGAAGATATTAAAATTAAAAATAAACTTACCTCATAAGAAATAGTTTGAGCTACAGCCCGTAACCCCCCTAATATTGAATAATTAGAATTAGAAGATCACCCAGCAATTATTACTGTATAAACCCCTATTCTTGTACAACATAAAAAAAATAAAATTCCTAAATTAAATCTAATCATATTAAAATAATAAGGAATTAAAGTTCAAATAACCAAAGACAAACCAAATCTTACAATTGGAGAAAAATAATAAGATAAATAATTAGAATAATTAGGATAAGTCTGCTCCTTAGTAAATAATTTAATAGCATCTGAAAAAGGTTGTAATACCCCTAAAAATCCAACTTTATTGGGACCTTTCCGAATTTGAATATAGCCTAATAATTTTCGCTCTAATAAAGTTAAAAAAGCAACCCCAATTAAAACCCCTAAAATTAAAATAATAATACCAATAAAAATTATTAAAATATCATTTATTATTATTACTATCTGTATAATAATTTATACATTAATGACTTCTAAAACCATTACATTTTTTCTGCCAAAATAGTTTTTTAAATTAAAATTAATTTTAATTTTTTATCTTATAAAAAATTTTCTATATTAATTTTATTTATTTTACTAATATTCAACTAAAAAAAAAATTTAATTTAAATATTTAATCCTTTCGTACTAAAATATTCACATTTTCTAAAGATAGAAACCAACCTGGCTCACGCCGGTTTGAACTCAGATCATGTAAGATTTTAATGATCGAACAGATCAAAATTTTAAACTTTTGCGTTTAAATTTTATCTTAATCCAACATCGAGGTCGCAAACTTTTTCTCTTATTTGAACTAAAAGAAAAAATTACGCTGTTATCCCTAAGGTAATTTTTTCTTTTAATCAAAAATTCTGGATCATTTATTCACTTATTTATGATTTTTTATTCAAAAAAAGTTAATTTAATTTTTTTATCACCCCAACAAAATATATTCACTAATTTTTATTTTAAAATAAATAATTTATTTAAATTTATAAATATATAAAACTCTATAGGGTCTTCTCGTCTTTTAAATTTATTTTAACTTTTTAATTAAAAAATTAAATTCTATTTATATAAATAAGAGACAGTTTATATCTCATCAAATCATTCATACAAGTCACCAATTAAGAGACTAATGATTATGCTACCTTTGTACAGTCAAAATACTGCAGCCCTTTAATTAAAATCAGTGGGCAGACCAGACTTTAAATTATTTTTCAAAAAGACATGTTTTTGATAAACAAGTGAATATAAATTTTTGCCGAATTCCTTTCATTTAATTTTAAATTATTTTTAATTTTTAATTATGCATATATATATATATATATATATATATATTATATTATAATTTATATACTAATTTTATCATTATTCCTAATTTTATCTTATTAAAAAATATATTTTTATATAAAATTAAATAAATTTAAATTTTATTTTAATTAAAATTATTTATAGTAAATTATAATTTATAAACAATATAAATTTTAAAATTTTTAATTATTAAATTTATTTTATTATAATTTTTTATTTTAAAGCTTATCCCTTAAAATATTATATTCTTTTATTTATTTTATTAACTTATTTAATTAATAAAATATATCAAATAATACAAAATTAAATTTTTTTCTAAAAAAACTAGATATCTTAAAAAACGATTAACATTTCATTTCAAATTAACTATTTAAAATATTTTTGCTACAATAACTTTAATAATCAATTATCTCTTTTTAATTCGAGAATTTTAATCCATAATTAATTTATTTTTTAATAAACTCTGATACACAAGATACAATAAATTAAATTTACTTTATTATTAATTTACTTTAAATTTATTTCAAAATTCTTCCACAATACTAATTCACTATAAATTTTTAAATTTTTTTTTTAAAAATACTTTAACCCCCATATATTTTTAAATTTTAAAAATTCTTTTATTATAATTTTCCCCCTATATTTAATTATCCCCCTCAAATTAATTAATTTTATTAATATCATTTCAATGTAAATGAAATACTTACTCAAGCTCTAATTTGATCTTTCTAGAAACACTTTCCAGTACCTCTACTTTGTTACGACTTATTTCAATTTATTTATGAAAGCGACGGGCAATATGTACATATTTTAATTTTTAATCATTTTATTAAATTAAATAAAATTACATTTAAATCCACCTTCAATTAACTATTACAAATTAATATTCATTTAAATAAATTTATTGTAATCCATTATACTCTTAACTATAATCTGCATCTTGATCTGATTTAATTTTTTCTTTTAATTATTAAATATTAATATTATTAAAAAATATTTTTTTAACAACGATATACAAAATAAAAAAAAAAAATTAAGTAAATTTATTCGTGGATTATCAATTACTTAACAGATTCCTCTAAATGAACTAAAATACCGCCAAATTATTTAAGTTTCAATAAATAATTAAATACTATTTTAGTATTCACCTTTAATTTATTAATAATAGGGTATCTAATCCTAGTTTTTTATATAATTTATTAAAATCATAATTTTAACATAAAATTTTATTAAATTAAAATTTCACTTAATAATTTAATATTTATTTTAATATATATATATATATATATATATAATTTATTTATTAATTTTACTAAAAAAATTTATTTTAAATTTTGTTTAACCGCAACTGCTGGCACAAAATTAGTTTTTAATTTAAATATTACTAATTCTTAATTTCTTAAATTATTAATATTAATTACTACTTAATAAAATTAATTATTATTAAAATATTTAATATTTAACACTAAAATTTATATGTAAAATAAATTCAAAATAAATTTTTCAAACTATAAAAATTTTTATTAATTGTAATAAATTAAACATAGATTTTTTTTTTTTTTTTTTATATTAAATATTTAATATAAATTATTAAATTTTAAATAATTTCTTTTTCTTTTTTTTTATAATATTTAATTTAAAAATTAAATTCAATATTCATCAATTAATATTCATTTAAATAAAAATAAATTAATATAATAATATTAATTTAAAAAAAAAATTATATATTTATATTTATTTATATACAATAAATATATATATATATATATAAATAATAAATTTAACAAAAATAATTTTTAAACCATTTTTAATAATTTTTTAAATAAATAAAAAATAAATAAA